CTTACTAATGGGATGACCCGATGCGTTACAAAAATGGGCTTTCGACAATGATCCAATCAGAGAAATAATTGGAATTTTTGTATCCAACTTCTTGATAGTATTATCTATTAGAAATAAGTTTTCTAGCATTTGACTCCGTACCACGGAAGGATTTAATTGCACATTTGAAAGATAACCTAGAAAGTCAAGAGAATATTTGCATAATTGCTTTATACGGACCCTTCCTAATTGAGACCATACGTAAAAATTAGATTGCCATAAATCGATAAAGTAATATTTCCACTTATTCATCAGAAGAGGTGTATCTTTTGAAGCGAGAATGAATTTTCCTTGATATCTAACAAAATGTATGAAGGGATCCTTGAACAAGCATAGGTTGTTCTGAAAATCATTAGAAAAAACTTCTACAAGATGTTTGATTTTTCCATAGAAATAGATTCGTTCAAGAAGGATTGCATAAGATATTGATCGTAAATGATAGGACTGATTACGAAGAAAAAGGAAAATGAATTTGCATTCACATATATGAGAATTATATAGGAAGAAGAATAATCTTGGATTAAAAATAGAAATTGATTTCTGTGAAGTACTAAGACTCTTCAAATTAAAATACTCGTAGAAAAAAAACCGTAATAAATGCAAAAAAGAGCCATCTTTTAACCAGTAGCGAAGGGCTTGAACCAAGATTTCAAGATGGATGGGGTGAGGTATTACTACATCTAACACAGAATTTAAATGTGATAATTTGTCCTCTAAAAAAGGAAATATTGAATAAATTGATTTTAAATTATGAGATTTTGCTACTTCTTTCGCTTGTAAATAAGATACTAATCGTAGGGAAAATGGAATTTCCACAATGACTGCAAATCCTGCCGATATTATTTGAGAATACAAATTATTATTGTTATTGTGCCCAAAAAATTGATTTTGTTTCGAATCATTAGCAGAAATAAACAAATGATTCTCTTGATACATTCGAGTAATTAAACGTTTCACAATTAGTGAACTGGATTTATTGTCATAACGCAAATTTTCCAACAAAATTGATGATTTATTTCTATTGAAAACATAATCATGAGCAAGCGCATAAATATACTCCCGAAAAATAAGCGGGTATAGGAAGTCATATTGGCGAGATCTATTTAGTTCTAAATATAGTTGTTGAAATTCCTCCATTTAAAACTCGATTTGAACCAAAGCAAGGGTGGGGGATCTAATCGGTTATCAAATGATACATAGTGCGATAGAGTCAAACCAAGGTATTATCATAGTAAGAATAAACAATAATAGATACCTCGAAGATAGGTGGATTCATCAACGGATTCTCTAGCCTCTCTTTTTCCATTTAATTAATGTATGTTTGTTCTAGGATAAGAAGATGGTTAGAAATCCTTTATTTTTTTTTTTATTTTCAACCTAATCGCTATCGCTCTTTTGATTTTGGAAAAAAAAGATCTTCTCTTTATCAATATACTGCTTCTTTTACACATTCATGCTTAATCCATAATAAATAGGGAATAACTAATAGAATAGTTAGGACTTAAAAAAAAATCCAATAATCCACTCATGAGAAAGATCTTTACCCCATTAGGCACTAATTTGGTTTTAACGGTTAATTAGATCGGGTAATCATTCAAATTAAGAAAAGAAGCTCGTTGCTTTTTGTTTTCCCATAATTGGGTCCCTAGGACTCTATCCATTTATTCACTCGACCAAACTTTAAATTTAATTCATTTTTTTTTTTGTTACAAAAAAATAGATTCTTAAAATTCTTTATTGATACGACATGCTATTTTTTCCATGTATTCCTTTCAGGATCAGTCGCGGTCTTAGAAACTCTACCGATGGTATGGACGAATCCCTTTCTTCATACAAATGTGTAAAAGATGCTAGCCGCACTTAAAAGCCGAGTACTCTACCGTTGAGTTAGCAACCCCCAAAAGAAATAAAATGTGGAGATATGACCGGAATCAAAAATTTGGAATTTCATAACGCAATCAAAACATTCAATTAGCAATAAATTGAATAAAATTCAAATTTCTACTCGATTCTAAGCATTCGTTCAGATCCGCTAAAAATACAAGAAATTTTCATATAAAATAAAAATATAGAACTAGAAAAAGTGCAAATTGATAGACCACTTCTTGTGTTAACCATTATTATTCATTAATAAACTTCTTCTATCACGCAAAAAAATATTATTTCTTGTATCACAACAAATTCAAAGAATCCATAAGTAAAAACCCAATCTCTGGGGCATGGATAAGGCTAAATAGAAATGGATCTATTTATCTACGATCGAATTATATTTGTTTGATACATTGTTGTCAATATGATTGTGAATGTTTAATATAAATGGTTATAAAAGAATATAAAAAAACTATAAGAATAAAATTCAAAAATGGATTTCAATTTTTTGATTATTTTTTTTTCTTAGTATTTTATTTCTTATAAGAATTAGTATTTTATTTCTTATAAGAAATAATAAAATACTAAGAAAAAACTATGAATAGAGCAAAGGAGGGGGAGGAAATAATAAAGAAAAATTTATTCAAAGCTATATATGAGTCATCCACACCCTCTTTTTTGTATTTCATTCATTAAAAATGAATGAAATTTTGTTAACTTAAAACTAAGTTTTAGTTCCGTAAACCCCCGCCTTCTTTAAAATATCATGAACAGTTCCTGTAGGTTGAGCGCCCCTTTCAAGGAAATATAAAATAGCAGGAACATTCAAATGGGTTTGATTATATATCGGATCATAAAAACCCACTTTTCGAAGATCTCTTCCTTCTCTTCGGGATCGAACATCAACTGCAACGATTCGATAAATGGCTCATTGGGATAGAAGAGATGGAATTGAATAATAAATACCCCCCCCCAGAAACGTATAAGAAGTTTTCTCCTCGTACGGCTCGAGAAAAAATTATTAGAAGTTCGATCTATGTATATATTAAATTAGAATGTCAAATTGATCCATAATCCAGCAAATCCATGGGACATTTAACTCCTTCTTTTTACCCTTTCTTTTTCCTTCTTATTTTTTCGAAAAAGCAAAAAACATTTGTACTCTCATAACTCAAGTTGGATAACTCTCAAATAGCTCCAAAAATCCTTAGTTAGCTATTTTTTTTTATTGAGTGGTCTCTAACCCCTTTTTTGTTTGTCTTGTTTAGAATCTAGTTTGATTCTTTCTTTATTCCGATCTAGTTATTGAGACAATTGAAAACGGTATTTCCTTGTTCCAGGATCCTTTATCTTTAACTTGAATCATTGGGTTTAGACATTACTTCGGAGATCTTTAATCATTTAAAAAAATGGCAGCAACATGCCCTTTTTTTTTTTCTCTTTTTTGTGTTTGTGATCTCTTTCTATCAAAGAATCATATTAACAATGTATTCTCGCATGAGAATCTTTTGATCGAATAAGTTTTACCAATTCAAACTAGTTTGCTTTTTTTTTTTTCTGATTTGAAAATGCTTTGAATCAGACCCTTTCTATTTCTATATAAAAAATAGACTTATCTACGAAGTTGTTCCAACTTATTGATTTGCATTAACTAACCCTAGATCCTTTCCCTTTAAAAATAAAATAAATATTTTCTACTCGAGCTCCACCCTATCCTATACTATTTATACTCCAACCCAACAAAAACACGGGTTCTGATAGAACATAAGAAAGAATGTCGAGCCGAGAGCACCTTAATTTCTAGATAATAAAAGGTGGTGGTTTTAATATCCACAGCAAATCGATCATGTCCTTCAAGTCGCACGTTGCTTTCTACCACATCGTTTCAAACGAAGTTTTACCATAACATAAGATTCCTCCAGTTTTTAGTTTTTAATAGGTATCTAAGTAATTGATTGAATTACGGAATCATGAATAGTCATCGGTTCAGTTAGTACGCAGTAATCTATAGTTCTTCCTAATATACTTACTAATATACTTCGAGACTTATTTTATTCTGAAATAGAATATAAAGAATGACAAAGTATAAGAGATTTCCGTATCCAGAAGAAATTTTGGATATTTTATGTTAAATATTTAGTTTCTGTTTAGTTTCATATCTATAATTTATGAATCACACCCGCGTCAATTGTTAATGGAATTAGAATTATTCATTAGAACCAAACACCAAATAATCTAAGAGGTTCAAAGAAAAAAAAACATCTTTTCGTATCTAATTTTATTTTTTATTAATAAGATTTGGACTGGGCATTGACAGATATTCAAATTGATATCTTACATTACTGATTAACCCCTATCTACTCTCCCAATTGAATTTTATGGGAATGATGAATCATAAAAGAATGCCCGATATTTGACTCTTATTGTTCTTATCTTAAAAAGTAGTTAAGACCACTTTTTTTCTTTTATCTTTATTCTGATATAGAAAACAAGTATACTCTGGGACGGAAGGATTCGAACCTTCGAATAGCGGGATCAAAACCCGTTGCCTTACCACTTGGCCACGCCCCATTTTGATTTCTATTTGAAACTACTAAAGAGTAATATGGGTATTCCTTTTTCGTCAATTCCAGTTCCTAAAATGTATGAAATAGATTAGTTTATTGTTAGGATTTTGACACGTCTAGATATAGAATTCAACCAAATTTATTGATCATTATATAGAATTCAATTAAGATATTATATTGTATGAAAGTCTCATTTCTTCAATTCTCTTCTAAAATAAAAATGAAAGGGCTTTTTTGATTGGATGAGTTCAAAAAAATATGTTTTTTTTTATCAGACTTATTTTCCTTTCTTTATTTTTTCCTTATCTCAAAATATATTAATAACTTAATCAAAATAATATCCAAGAAAAAAAAATTGTTATGCTTAATATCTTTAATTCGATCAATATTTGTTGTAATTATACGCCGTTTTTGGGTAGTTTTTTATTCGCCAAATTGCCCGAAGCCTATGCTTTTTTGAATCCAATCGTCGATGTTATGCCAGTAATACCTCTTTTCTTTTTTCTCTTAGCCTTTGTTTGGCAA